TTAATAGCAAGAAGTATAAAAAAAGAAATTCTTTGTATCTACGTTCGAACCACTGTTGGTCATATTTCTTTTTATCGAGAAATTGAAGAAGCTATACAAGGGTTTTGCCGGGCCTGCTCATATGGTACCTAATCATATGGTATTCTCATATGATACCAATCATATGGTATTCAAGCTAAGTAGTTCTATGAAACTGTTGTGAATTCGAGTATCTCCAGTTCAACTAAGAACATAGTTCCCGAATTTTTATGCGAATCAAGATCGAGAAAAGGAAGTTTTCCAATCATTGACTCAAACCCATTGTCGAACCCCACTCATCGGAATATGGAGGTATTTATGGCAGAACGGGCCAATCTGGTCTTTCACAATAAAGTGATAGATGGAACTGCCATTAAACGACTTATTAGTCGATTAATAGATCACTTTGGAATGGCATATACATCACACATCCTGGATCAAGTAAAGACTCTGGGGTTCCGGCAAGCCACTGCTACATCCATTTCATTAGGAATTGATGATCTTTTAACAATACCTTCTAAGGGATGGCTAGTCCAAGATGCTGAACAACAAAGTTTGGTTTTGGAAAAACACCATCATTATGGGAATGTACACGCGGTAGAAAAATTACGACAATCTATTGAAATATGGTATGCAACAAGTGAATATTTGCGACAAGAAATGAATCCTAATTTTAGGATGACTGATCCTTTTAATCCAGTCCACATGATGTCCTTTTCAGGAGCTAGAGGAAATGCATCTCAAGTACACCAATTAGTAGGTATGAGAGGATTAATGTCGGATCCCCAAGGACAAATGATTGATTTACCTATTCAAAGCAATTTACGTGAAGGACTATCTTTAACAGAATATATCATTTCTTGTTATGGAGCTCGCAAAGGGGTTGTAGATACTGCTGTACGAACATCGGATGCTGGATATCTTACACGCAGACTTGTTGAAGTAGTTCAACACATTGTTGTACGTCGAACAGATTGTGGCACCATCCAAGGGATTTCTGTGAGTCCTCGAAATGGGATGATGTCGGAAAGAATTTTTATACAAACATTAATTGGCCGTGTATTAGCAGACGATATATATATAGGCCCACGATGCATTGCCGTTCGAAATCAAGATATTGGTATTGGACTTGTCACTCGATTCATAACCTTTCAAACACAACCAATATCGATTCGAACTCCCTTTACTTGTAAGAGTACGTCTTGGATCTGCCGATTATGTTATGGCCGGAGCCCTACTCATGGCGATCTTGTCGAATTGGGAGAAGCTGTGGGTATTATTGCGGGTCAATCTATTGGGGAACCGGGCACTCAACTAACATTAAGAACCTTTCATACCGGCGGAGTATTCACAGGGGGTACTGCAGAACATGTACGAGCCCCCTCCAATGGAAAAATAAAATTCAATGAGGATTTGGTTCATCCCACACGTACACGTCATGGGCATCCCGCTTTTCTATGTTATATAGACTTGTATGTAACTATTGAAAGTGAAGATATTCTACATAACGTGACTATTCCACCAAAAAGTTTGATTCTAGTTCAAAATGATCAATATGTAGAATCAGAACAAGTGATTGCCGAGATTCGCGCGGGAACATATTCTTTTAATTTTAAAGAGAGGGTTCGAAAACATATTTATTCTGACTCAGAGGGAGAAATGCACTGGAGTATCGATGTATACCATGCACCCGAATTTACATATAGTAATGTACATCTTTTACCAAAAACAAGTCATTTATGGATATTATCGGGAGGTTTGTGCAGATCCAGTGGAGTCCTTTTTTCAATCCATAAAGATCAAGATCAAACGAACATTTATTTTCTTTCTGACAAAGAAAAAAAAATTTCTAGCCTTTCAGTAAATACAGTAAATAATAATCAAGTGAAAAACAAATTCTTTAGTTCGGGTCTTCCCGGTAAAAAAGAAAGTAGTATTCCTGGGACTCTCATAATCCCTTCTATTCTCCACAATAATTCTTATTTTTTTTTATTGGCAAAGAGGCGAAGAAATAGATTCATCATTCCATTCCAATGGATTCAAGAACGAGAAAAAGAACTAACGCATCGTTCCAGTATTTCGATTGAAATACCAATAAATGGTATTTTTCGTAGAAATAGTATTTTTGCTTATTTTGATGATCCTCAATATAGAAGAAAGAGTTCAGGAATTACTAAATATGGGGTTATAGGGTTGCATTCAATCTTCAAAAAAGAAGATTTGATTGAGTATCGAGGAGTCAAAGAATTTAAGCCAAAATACCCAATGAAAGTGGATCCATTTTTTTTCATTCCCGAAGAAGTGCATATTTTACCTGAATCTTCTTCCATAATGGTACGGAACAATAGTATTATTGGAGTAGATACACGAATTACCTTAAATACACGAAGCCGAGTAGGTGGATTGGTCCGAGTGGAGAGAAAAAAAAAAAGGATTGAACTTAAAATATTTTCTGGAGATATCCATTTTCCTATAGATATGG